ATAGAATCGAACTTTCGATCGATCCGGGTACTTGGGAGCCTATGGATGAAGACATGGTCTCTCTGGATCCCATTGAATTTCATTCGGAGGAGGAGCCTTATAAAAATCGTATCGATTCTTATCAAAGAAAGACAGGATTAACCGAGGCTGTTCAAACAGGCATAGGGCAACTAGACGGTATTAACGTAGCAATTGCGGTTATGGATTTTCAGTTTATGGGGGGGAGTATGGGATCCGTAGTCGGGGAGAAAATTACCCGTTTGATTGAATACGCTACTAAAGAATTTCTACCTCTTATTATAGTGTGTGCTTCCGGAGGGGCACGCATGCAAGAAGGAAGTTTGAGCTTGATGCAAATGGCTAAAATATCGTCTGCTTTATATGATTATCAATCAAATAAAAAGTTATTCTATGTACCAATCCTTACATCTCCTACTACCGGTGGGGTGACAGCTAGTTTTGGTATGTTGGGAGATATCATTATTGCTGAACCCAACGCCTACATTGCCTTTGCGGGTAAAAGAGTAATTGAACAAACATTGAATAAAACAGTACCCGACGGTTCACAAGCGTCTGAGTATTTATTCCAGAAGGGCTTATTCGATCTAATCGTACCACGTAATCCTTTAAAAAGCGTTCTGAGTGAGTTATTTCAACTCCACACTTTCTTTCCTTTGAATCAAAATTAAAACATTCAATTCAGTTCAATTATTGTGAACAAACAATTAATTAATTTATTGGAATTAGACAAGGGGGTTTTTTTGTTGACATAAGATCTAATTGTATAAAGAATCAAAAGTCACAGAAAATAGAAAATCCGCCCCCTTTTCTATATTTATCAAGAAACCTATAAAGTTACCAAGATCAAAATGAACAACAATTTCAAAATAACCAGAACCAGCATAAACGGTGAAATTCTTATTATCGTCAAAATAGGAAAAAATAAATATCTTATTATCATCATATATACTAAAAATCTATAAAATATATAATTTTTTATCTTTCTATATCTTACGATAATCCTATTTTGAATAAGAATCCCTGCTGTATGGGATTCTAACAAACCCTTCAATATCAATAATCTAAATAAGTAGAATCTAATTGATTTTTAAGAAACTTTTTGCTTAATAAATGAAATTCGAAGACAAGAGCAAAAAATGAAGAAAATAATCTCTCATCCATATCCTTTCAAATATTTCATGTAGAAAGAAAAAAACTACAGTATATACTCACTTAGATAGATACTTATATTATAGATATTAAGTAATAATAATTCCAATTTAGAATTATCAAATTCTAATAAGAAAGATATCCTTATATATAATATATAATAAGATATATAATAAGATATCTTTATATTATAAATAATAAATATCAAATCTAAATAATAACAGGTACAAATAGAAAATCGAGGTACCCATTCTATGACAACTCTTAACTTTCCCTCTGTTTTGGTCCCTTTAGTAGGCCTAGTATTTCCGGCAATCGCAATGGCTTCTTTATTTCTTCATGTTCAAAAAAACAAGATTGTTTAGAGCCGATGGCACAAAATAGAATCTATTTTTTTTTAATTGACGTTTGTATCATAACACAGATATCCATTTAGCAAAATATGGTACAAGCGGCAAAAATTCTTATGTCTCCAGAAAATGCTATGTTCTAGCTATTTTCAAATAGACCCGAATCGGCGGATGGCTGACCTGTAACGTTGGTCTATTATATGTATGTGGCTATCTTTAGTGAGATCATACGAAGGGTATGTTATTAGTTTAGATCTAACCAATTTAATGAATTACTCCTAAAGGTTCACATCAAACTAATTCTAGTTGATGCGAGTTACTTCGGAAACAAACGGACTAAAGTCAAATTCATTTGGGGTATTCTCTCAATTCCAAAAAAAGCAACGGGATAAAGTATGAGTTGTCGATCAGAACATATATGGATAGAACCTATAAAGGGGGCTCGAAAAATAAGTAATTTCTGCTGGGCTATTATCCTTTTTTTAGGTTCATTAGGATTCTTGTTGGTTGGAACCTCGAGTTATCTTGGTAGAAATTTGATATCTTTATTTCCGTCTCAGCAAATCGTTTTTTTTCCACAAGGAATTGTGATGTCTTTCTATGGGATCGCGGGTCTTTTTATTAGCTCCTATTTGTGGTGCACAATTTCGTGGAATGTAGGTAGTGGTTATGATCGATTTGATATAAAAGACGGAATAGTGTGTATCTTTCGTTGGGGATTTCCTGGAAAAAATCGTCGGGTCTTCCTCCGATTTCTTATAAAAGATATTCAATCCGTCAGAATAGAAGTTAAAGAGGGTATTTATGCTCGGCGTGTCCTTTATATGGATATCCGAGGCCAGGGAGCCATTCCATTGACTCGTACTGATGAGAATTTTACTCCACGGGAAATGGAACAAAAAGCTGCTGAATTGGCCTATTTCTTGCGTGTACCAATTGAAGTATTTTAAGAAATGAGCCGATAAATGAATGCTTTTTCAGCAGGAGGGCAAAAACGCAAGAATCCTCTTTTTATAGAACATAACTTAATTGAGGTTTCTTCAGAACATTCATTCGAGTCAAAGCAGACATATATGGAACAAGTAAAAAAAACTCTTTTGGGGATCTTTTATATGTATCGAAATATACACAACTCAATTCAATAAAAAAAGAATAAACAAATCGAAATATATCATAATAAACCCTTTTAAGGAAATCCCCCCTTTTTACTTGTTGGAATTGAGAATTTATTCTATCCCTGACTACTCATAGTCAGTTAAATTTTTTCGAAATATTAGATCTTTTTATATAATGATAGAAAAGGAGTTCTTTCGTCTCAAAATCTGAATAATATGAATATTCTTCAATTTTCATTTCAATTTTCGGAGCATGCATCGAAAGGAGATATGTGCTTCAAATTTGACTATGGGGAAACAATATTTTTTTATTATTGATTCATTCGAATTTTTCGTATATTTCTGTATTTTTTTCTAGATTCAAGGCCTAACCACGAAATCACAAATAAAAAATAGTTAATAGATTCAGAGGTTCGATAACTTGTAATAGAATTGATGCGTGAGAGAAATATTAGATTACATAGAGTTGACGAATGAGATGGGTTCATTAACAATTTACAGATGAAAAAATGGCAAAAACTAAAGCATTCACTCCTCTTTTATATCTTGCATCTATAGTCTTTTTGCCCTGGTGGATTTCTCTCTTATTTCAAAAAAGTCTGGAATCGTGGGTTATTAATTGGTGGAATACTAGGCAATCCGAAACTTTTTTGAATGATATTGAAGAAAAGAGTATTCTAGAAAAATTCATAGAATTAGAGGAACTCCTCTTCTTAGAGGAAATGATCAAGGAATACTCGGAGACACATCTACAAAACCTTCGTATAGGAATTCACAAAGAAACAATCCAATTAATCAAGATACACAATGAGGGTCGTATTCATACAATTTTACACTTCTCGACAAATATAATCTGTTTCATTATTCTAAGTGGTTATTCTATTTTGGGTAATAAAGAACTTGTTCTTCTTAACTCTTGGGCTCAGGAATTCCTATATAACTTAAGTGACACAATAAAAGCTTTTTCTCTTCTTTTATTAACTGATTTATGTATCGGATTTCATTCGCCCCATGGTTGGGAATTGATTATTGGCTTTGTCTACAAGGATTTTGGATTTGTTCATAATGATCAAATTATATCTTGCCTTGTTTCCACTTTTCCAGTCATTCTAGATACAATTTTCAAATATTGGATTTTCCGTTATTTAAATCGCGTATCTCCGTCACTTGTAGTGATTTATCATTCAATGAATGACTGAAAAATGATCTACCTAATCCAATTATCATGTTTCTTACTTTGCAGTTGTACATAAGCAAAACATTGAATCGCTTTATATTTCTACCCATACCGGAGATTCATCCTATATTCCTATATATTAATTATATTAATCGAGTCAAATTATTCCAGTAAATAACAAAATCGTGGATAGGAAACTCCATTAGTGACCTACCCCAATTTATTGTAGAAATTTTCGGGATCAATGATTGGACCATGCAAACTAGAAATACTTTTTCTTGGATAAAGGAACAGATTACTCGATCTATTTCCGTATCGCTCATGATATATATAATAACTCGTACATCCATTTCAAATGCATATCCCATTTTTGCACAGCAGGGTTATGAAAATCCACGAGAAGCGACTGGGCGTATTGTATGCGCCAATTGCCATTTAGCTAATAAACCAGTGGATATTGAGGTTCCGCAAGCGGTACTTCCCGATACTGTATTTGAAGCAGTTGTTCGAATTCCTTATGATACGCAACTGAAACAAGTTCTTGCTAATGGTAAAAAAGGGGGTTTGAATGTGGGGGCTGTTCTTATTTTACCAGAGGGTTTTGAATTAGCCCCTCCCGATCGTATTTCCCCCGAGATAAAAGAAAAGATGGGTAATCTGTCTTTTCAGAGTTATCGCCCCAATCAAAAAAATATTCTTGTCATAGGCCCTGTTCCTGGTCAGAAATATAGTGAAATCACCTTTCCTATTCTTTCCCCGGACCCCGCCACTAAGAAAGACATTCACTTCTTAAAATATCCTATATACGTAGGTGGAAACAGGGGAAGGGGACAGATTTATCCTGACGGGAGCAAAAGTAACAATACAGTTTATAATGCTACAGCATCAGGTATAGTAAGCAAAATCCTACGAAAAGAAAAGGGGGGATACGAAATAACCATAGCGGATGCATCGGATGGACGTCAAGTGGTTGATATTATCCCTCCGGGGCCAGAACTTCTTGTTTCAGAAGGCGAATCTATTAAATTGGATCAACCGTTGACAAGTAATCCTAATGTGGGCGGATTTGGTCAGGGAGATGCAGAAATAGTACTTCAAGATCCATTACGTGTACAAGGCCTTTTGTTCTTCTTCGCATCTGTTATTTTGGCACAAATATTTTTGGTTCTTAAAAAGAAACAGTTCGAG